GTCCTCGTAGCTTATCAACTAAAGCATGGCACTGAAGATGCCAAGATGGCCACCATATATGCCCAAGGACAAAAGACTTAGTCCTAACCTTGCCGTTAATTTTTGCTAAACATATACATGCAAGTATCCGCGCCCCAGTGTAAATGCCCTCAGCCCCTTGATTAAAGGGAAAAGGAGCGGGTATCAGGCACGCCCACAGACTGTAGCCCAAGACGCCTTGCTCAGCCACACCCCCATCGGGTAATCAGCAGTAGTTAACATTAAGCAATGAGTGTAAACTTGACTTAGTTATAGCAATTCAGGGTTGGTAAATCTTGTGCCAGCCACCGCGGTCACACAAGAGACCCAAATTAACTGTTATGCGGCGTAAAGAGTGGTGCTATGATATCATAACAACTAGGATTGAAATGCAACTAGGCTGTCATAAGCTCAAGATGCACTTAAGGCCTCCCTTAAGATGATCCTAGCGTTCCCGATTGATTTAACCCCACGAAAGCTAGGGCACAAACTGGGATTAGATACCCCATTATGCCTAGCCCTAAATCTTGATGCTTGCCGTACCAAAGCATCCGCCTGAGAACTACGAGCACAAACGCTTAAAACTCTAAGGACTTGGCGGTGCCCCAAACCCACCTAGAGGAGCCTGTTCTGTAATCGATAACCCACGATCCACCCGACCACCCCTTGCCAAAGCAGCCTACATACCGCCGTCGCCAGTTCACCTCCCCTGAGAGCCCCACAGTGAACACAATAGCCCAATCTCGCTAACAAGACAGGTCAAGGTATAGCCTATGGGATGGAAGAAATGGGCTACATTTTCTATAATAGAGTACATACGAAAGGGGGCATGAAACAACCCCGGAAGGCGGATTTAGCAGTAAAGTGGGACAATAAAGCCCCCTTTAAGTTGGCTCTGGGGCACGTACATACCGCCCGTCACGCTCCTCACAAGCCACTAACTTCCATAATTAATACGCCTTTTGGCTGAAGATGAGGTAAGTCGTAACAAGGTAAGTGTACCGGAAGGTGCACTTAGTATACCAAGATGTAGCTATAAAATGAAAGCATTCAGCTTACACCTGAAAGATATCTGACACACCAGATCATCTTGAAGCCTACTCTAGCCCAACTGCACCCCCACCAGCGACAATAACAAAAATCCACTTCACTACCTAGCTAAAGCATTTTATAAACTTAGTATAGGCGATAGAAAAGACCCTTTGGCGCGATAGAGACTCTGTACCGTAAGGGAAAGATGAAATAACAATGAAAAGCAAAGCAAAAAACAGCAAAGATTAACCCTTGTACCTCTTGCATCATGATTTAGCAAGAATAACCAAGCAAAGTGAATTTAAGCTTGCCATCCCGAAACCCAAGCGAGCTACTTGCAAGCAGCTACCTATGAGCGAACCCGTCTCTGTTGCAAAAGTGTGGGATGACTTGCTAGTAGAGGAGAAAAGCCAACCGAGCTGGGTGATAGCTGGTTGCCTGTGAAATGAATCTCAGTTCCCTCTTGACCCTCCTCCCTGGACATAACCTTAACCCCCATGTAGTGAGTCAAGAGTAATTTAAAGGAGGTACAGCTCCTTTAAAAAAGGGTACAACCTCCACTAGCGGATAACTACCTACCCCAACCTCCCAAACTGTAGGCCCTTAAGCAGCCACCAATAAAGAGTGCGTCAAAGCTCTACATGTAAAAATCCAATAACAATACGACTCCCTCCACCATTAACAGGCCAACCTATACCAATAGGAGCATTAATGCTAAAATAAGTAACCAAGCTCATATAAGAACCAGGAGCTCATCCTCTTAAGCGCAAACTTACACTCACACTGATTAACAGATAACAAGCCAATATTTCAACTATAACAAGACTAAAATATTGAACCCGCCCTGTTACACCAACCGAGGAGCGCCTAACTAGAAAGATTAAAATCTGTAAAAGGAACTAGGCAAACCCAAGGCCCGACTGTTTACCAAAAACATAGCCTTCAGCCCACCAAGTATTGAAGGTGATGCCTGCCCAGTGACACTATGTTTAACGGCCGCGGTATCCTAACCGTGCGAAGGTAGCGCAATCAATTGTCCCATAAATCGAGACTTGTATGAATGGCTAAACGAGGTCTTAACTGTCTCTTACAGATAATCAGTGAAATTGATCTTCCTGTGCAAAAGCAGGAATGCTAACATAAGACGAGAAGACCCTGTGGAACTTAAAAATCAGCAGCCACTACAAACAAACTTAAACCTACCAGGCTTCCCTCACCCTAAACACTGGCCTGCATTTTTCGGTTGGGGCGACCTTGGAGAAAAACAAACCCTCCAAAAATAAGACTACAACTCTTAACCAAGAGCTACTCCTCAACGTACTAACAGTAACCAGACCCAATACAATTGACCAATGGACCAAGCTACCCCAGGGATAACAGCGCAATCCCCTCTAAGAGCCCACATCGACGAGGGGGTTTACGACCTCGATGTTGGATCAGGACATCCTAATGGTGCAGCCGCTATTAAGGGTTCGTTTGTTCAACGATTAACAGTCCTACGTGATCTGAGTTCAGACCGGAGCAATCCAGGTCGGTTTCTATCTATGACAAACTTTCCCCAGTACGAAAGGACCGAGAAAGTGGGGCCAATACCACAAGCACGCCCCCTCCACAAGTAATGCACCCAACTAAATTACCAAAGGACACCCCACACTACCACTCCTAGAAAAGGACCAGCTAGCGTGGCAGAGCTCGGTAAATGCAAAAGGCTTAAGCCCTTTATCCAGAGGTTCAAATCCTCTCCCTAGCCCTACTCGTGACTCACCCATCTACATTAACTTATCTTATCATGTCCTTATCTTATGCAGTCCCAATCTTAATTGCAGTAGCATTCCTAACCCTAGTTGAACGAAAAGTACTGAGCTACATACAAGCCCGAAAAGGGCCAAACATCGTAGGCCCATTCGGACTGTTACAGCCCATAGCTGATGGGATCAAACTATTTACCAAAGAGCCAATCCGCCCATCAACTTCTTCACCATTTCTCTTTCTCATAACCCCCATACTAGCCCTCCTCTTAGCACTCACCATTTGAATCCCACTCCCCCTTCCCTTTTCTCTCACCGACCTAAACCTAGGTCTCCTCTTCTTGCTAGCCATATCCAGCCTGGCAGTCTACTCAATCCTATGGTCAGGTTGAGCCTCCAACTCAAAATATGCCCTAATCGGAGCCCTGCGGGCAGTAGCACAGACTATCTCCTACGAAGTAACATTAGCCATCATCCTCCTATCCGTAATCATACTCAGTGGGAACTACACCCTAAACACCCTCGCTACTACCCAAGAACCCCTATATCTCGTCTTTTCCTCATGACCTCTAACAATAATATGGTACATCTCAACACTCGCTGAGACAAACCGCGCCCCATTCGACCTCACAGAAGGGGAATCAGAGTTAGTATCGGGCTTTAACGTAGAATATGCAGCTGGACCATTCGCCCTGTTTTTCCTGGCCGAATACGCAAACATTATGCTAATAAACACGCTGACTGCAATCCTATTCCTAAACCCAAGCTCACTAAACCTCCCACAAGAACTATTCCCTATAGTCCTAGCTACAAAAGTCCTGCTACTCTCCTCAGGTTTCCTATGAATTCGTGCCTCCTACCCACGATTCCGCTATGACCAGCTTATACACCTTCTCTGAAAAAACTTTCTGCCACTAACATTAGCACTATGCCTTTGACACACCAGCATACCAATCTGCTACGCAGGCCTGCCTCCTTACTTAAGGAAATGTGCCTGAACGTTAAAGGGTCACTATGATAAAGTGAACATAGAGGTATACCAGTCCTCTCATTTCCTAAGAAAGATTTAGAAAAGTAGGAATCGAACCTACACAAAAGAGATCAAAACTCTCCATACTTCCTTTATATTATTTCCTAGTAAGGTCAGCTAACAAAGCTATCGGGCCCATACCCCGAAAATGATGGTTTAACCCCTTCCCCTACTAATGAACCCACATGCTAAATTAATCACTTCCCTAAGCCTACTCCTAGGAACAACCATTACAATTTCAAGCAACCACTGAATAATAGCTTGGACCGGATTAGAAATCAACACCCTAGCTATCATCCCCATAATCTCTAAATCCCATCACCCGCGAGCCATCGAAGCCGCAATCAAATACTTCCTAGTACAAGCAGCTGCTTCAACCCTAGTCCTCTTCTCAAGCACAATCAATGCATGGCACACAGGACAGTGAGACCTCACACAACTAACTCATCCAACCTCATGCCTACTACTAACAACCGCAATTGCAATAAAACTAGGACTAGTCCCATTCCACTTCTGATTCCCAGAAGTACTTCAAGGATCATCGCTAACCACTGCTCTACTGCTATCAACAATAATAAAATTCCCCCCAATTACCATCCTATTCATAACATCGCACTCTCTCAACCCAACGTTACTAACCGCCATAGCTATCGCCTCAGCAGCCTTAGGCGGATGAATGGGGCTAAACCAAACACAAATCCGAAAGATCTTGGCCTTCTCATCCATCTCCCACCTGGGTTGAATATCAATTATCATTATCTACAACCCAAAACTCACCCTACTGACCTTCTACCTATACTCCTTAATAACCATTACTGTGTTCCTCACACTAAACACAACCAAAACTGTAAAACTATCAACAATAATAACTTCATGAACAAAAACCCCCATGCTCAATGCCACCCTTATGCTAACCCTACTCTCACTAGCAGGCCTTCCCCCACTCACAGGATTCCTGCCTAAATGACTTATCATCCAAGAACTAACCAAACAAGAAATAACCACAGCCGCTACAATCATTACCATACTCTCCTTACTAGGACTATTCTTTTATCTTCGCCTCGCATACTACTCAACAATCACACTCCCACCTAATTCTACAAACCACATAAAACAGTGACACATTAACAAACCAACAAGCGCCCCCATCGCCATTGTCACCTCCTTATCCGCACTACTACTGCCCCTCTCCCCTATGATCCTGACCACCATCTAGAAACTTAGGATAATCCTTTAAACCGAAGGCCTTCAAAGCCTTAGACAAGAGTTAGACCCTCTTAGTTTCTGCTAAGACCCGCAGGACATTAACCTGCATCTTCTGAATGCAACCCAGATGCTTTAATTAAGCTAAGGCCTTTCCCTAGACAGATGGGCTTCGATCCCATGAAATTCTAATTAACAGCTAGACGCCCAAACCAGCGGGCTTCTGCCTACTAAACTCAGACTCCGGCACACCTTCAGTGTACATCAATGAGCTTGCAACTCAACATGAACTTCACCACAGAGTCGATAAGAAGAGGAATTAAACCTCTGTAAAAAGGACTACAGCCTAACGCTTCAACATTCAGCCATCTTACCTGTGACATTCATCAACCGATGATTATTTTCAACCAACCACAAAGACATCGGCACCCTATATCTAATCTTTGGCGCATGAGCTGGTATAGTTGGTACTGCCCTCAGCTTGCTTATCCGCGCAGAACTAGGTCAACCAGGGACTCTCCTAGGAGATGACCAAATCTACAACGTAATCGTTACAGCCCATGCCTTCGTAATAATCTTCTTCATAGTAATACCAATCATAATCGGAGGCTTCGGAAACTGACTAGTCCCTCTTATAATCGGTGCCCCTGACATAGCATTCCCACGTATAAATAACATAAGCTTCTGACTTCTGCCCCCATCATTCCTACTCCTCCTAGCCTCATCAACAGTAGAAGCTGGGGCTGGTACCGGATGAACCGTGTACCCTCCCCTGGCCGGTAACCTAGCCCATGCTGGAGCCTCAGTAGACCTGGCAATTTTCTCCCTTCACCTAGCAGGGGTATCTTCCATCTTAGGTGCCATCAACTTTATCACAACAGCCATCAACATAAAACCCCCAGCCCTCTCACAATACCAAACCCCTCTATTTGTATGATCAGTACTTATCACTGCTGTCTTGCTGTTACTATCACTCCCTGTACTCGCCGCCGGCATTACCATGCTACTAACAGACCGAAACCTAAACACCACATTCTTTGACCCTGCTGGAGGCGGTGACCCAGTACTATATCAACACCTCTTCTGATTCTTCGGCCATCCAGAAGTGTACATCTTAATCCTACCCGGTTTTGGAATCATCTCTCACGTCGTAACATACTATGCAGGGAAAAAAGAACCGTTCGGTTACATAGGAATGGTATGAGCCATACTATCCATCGGTTTCCTAGGATTTATCGTATGAGCACATCACATATTCACAGTAGGAATAGACGTAGATACTCGAGCTTACTTCACATCCGCCACCATAATCATTGCCATTCCCACTGGTATCAAAGTATTCAGCTGACTAGCCACACTGCATGGAGGAACTATCAAATGAGATCCTCCAATGCTATGGGCCCTAGGCTTTATCTTCCTCTTCACAATCGGAGGCCTTACAGGAATTGTCCTAGCAAACTCCTCACTAGACATCGCCCTACACGACACATACTACGTAGTTGCTCACTTCCACTATGTACTCTCAATAGGAGCAGTTTTCGCCATCCTGGCAGGATTCACCCACTGATTCCCCCTACTAACAGGATACACTCTCCACCCATCATGAACCAAAGCCCACTTCGGAGTGATATTCACAGGAGTCAATCTAACCTTCTTCCCACAGCACTTCCTGGGCCTAGCTGGTATACCACGACGATACTCCGACTACCCTGACGCATATACCCTATGAAACACCATATCCTCTATCGGCTCACTCATCTCAATAACAGCCGTAATCATGTTACTATTTATCATCTGAGAAGCCTTCGCATCAAAACGAAAAATCCTACAGCCAGAACTAACTGCTACTAACATCGAATGAATTCACGGCTGCCCACCTCCATACCACACCTTCGAAGAGCCCGCCTTTGTTCAAGTCCAAGAAAGGAAGGAGTCGAACCCTCATATGCTGGTTTCAAGCCAACCGCATCTAAACCACTCATGCTTCTTTCTTATGAGACGTTAGTAAACCAATTACATAGCCTTGTCAAGCCTAAATCACAGGTGAAAACCCTGTACATCTCACATGGCCAACCACTCACAATTTGGCTTCCAAGACGCCTCATCTCCCATCATAGAAGAGCTCGTTGAATTCCATGACCATGCTCTAATAGTCGCACTAGCAATCTGCAGCCTAGTCCTATACCTACTAGCACTCATACTCATAGAAAAACTCTCCTCAAACACTGTAGACGCGCAAGAAGTCGAACTAATCTGGACGATTCTCCCAGCCATTGTCCTTATCTTACTTGCTCTTCCATCCTTACAAATCCTGTACATAATAGACGAAATCGATGAGCCCGACTTAACCCTGAAAGCCATCGGTCACCAATGATACTGAACCTACGAATACACAGACTTTAAAGACCTGTCATTTGACTCATACATAACTCCCACAACAGAACTTCCACCTGGTCATTTCCGACTTCTAGAAGTAGACCATCGCGTCGTCATCCCCATAGAATCTCCTATCCGCATCATCGTTACCGCCAATGACGTACTCCACTCCTGAGCCATCCCTACTCTAGGCGTAAAAACTGACGCTATCCCTGGGCGACTAAACCAAACATCATTTATCACTACTCGGCCAGGAATTTTTTACGGCCAATGCTCTGAAATCTGTGGGGCTAACCACAGCTACATACCAATCGTAGAAGAATCAACCCCTCTCACCCACTTCGAAAGCTGATCTTCACTACTTTCATCCTAATCATTAAGAAGCTATGTATCAGCACTAGCCTTTTAAGCTAGAGAAAGAGGACCATCATCCCTCCTTAATGAGATGCCACAACTCAACCCCAATCCATGGTTTCTTATCATGCTAACATCATGACTGATCTTCTCCCTAATCATCCAGCCCAAACTACTATCATTCACTCCAACCAACCCCCCTTCTAACAAGACCCCTACAACCACTAAAAGCACCCCCTGAACCTGACCATGAACCTAAGCTTCTTTGATCAATTCACAAGCCCATGCCTTCTAGGAGTCCCATTAATCCTCCTCTCTCTACTATTCCCTGCCCTACTACTCCCCTCCCCCGACAACCGATGAATCACTAACCGTCTCTCCACCCTGCAACTTTGATTCCTCCACCTAATCACAAAACAACTAATAATACCACTAAACAAGGCAGGCCACAAATGAGCCCTAATCCTTACTTCACTAATAATATTCCTACTCACAATCAACCTACTAGGCCTGCTACCATACACATTTACCCCAACCACCCAGCTGTCTATGAACCTAGCACTAGCCTTCCCACTCTGACTTGCTACACTACTCACAGGCCTACGGAATCAACCTTCAGCCTCCCTAGGTCACCTACTTCCAGAAGGTACCCCCACACCCCTAATCCCAGCACTAATCATAATTGAAACCACTAGCCTACTCATCCGCCCCCTAGCCCTAGGTGTCCGCCTTACAGCAAACCTCACCGCAGGCCACCTACTGATTCAACTCATTTCCACAGCCACTACCGCCCTACTTCCAATCATCCCCACCGTATCCATCCTAACCGTACTGATCCTCTTACTACTAACTATTCTAGAAGTAGCCGTTGCCATAATCCAAGCATACGTCTTCGTTCTCCTACTCAGCCTATACTTACAAGAAAACATCTAATGGCACACCAAGCACACTCCTATCACATAGTAGACCCAAGCCCCTGACCAATCTTCGGGGCAGCAGCTGCCCTACTCACCACCTCAGGCCTAATCATATGATTCCACTACAACTCATCCCAACTATTAACCATGGGCTTACTCTCTATAATCCTAGTCATACTACAATGATGACGAGATATTGTACGAGAGAGCACATTCCAAGGTCACCATACCCCTACAGTCCAAAAAGGCTTACGATATGGAATAATCCTATTTATTACATCCGAAGCATTCTTTTTCCTAGGCTTCTTCTGAGCATTCTTCCACTCCAGCCTGGTCCCAACCCCAGAGCTAGGCGGACAATGACCACCCATGGGAATCAAACCTCTCAACCCCCTAGAAGTCCCCCTACTAAACACTGCTATCCTCTTAGCCTCAGGTGTTACAGTAACATGAGCACACCACAGCATCACAGAAGGCAACCGAAAACAAGCCACCCAAGCATTAACCATAACAATCTTACTAGGATTCTACTTCACAGCACTTCAAGCAATAGAATACTACGAAGCACCATTCTCAATCGCTGATGGTGTATACGGATCAACCTTCTTCGTCGCTACAGGATTCCACGGACTACACGTTATTATTGGATCCTCATTCTTATCAGTATGCCTATTACGTCTAATTAAATTCCACTTCACATCCAACCACCACTTCGGATTTGAAGCAGCAGCATGATACTGACACTTTGTAGACGTCATCTGATTATTCCTCTACATAACCATCTACTGATGAGGATCTTGCTCTTCTAGTATACTGATTACAATTGACTTCCAATCTCTAAAATCTGGTGTAACCCCAGAGAAGAGCAATTAACATAATCACATTTATTCTAACCCTATCTCTCGCCCTCAGCGTTATTCTCACCACACTAAACTTCTGACTAGCCCAAATAAATCCAGATCCAGAAAAACTATCCCCATACGAATGCGGGTTTGATCCACTTGGATCTGCTCGTCTCCCATTCTCAATCCGCTTCTTCCTCAGTAGCGATCCTATTTCTACTATTCGACCTAGAAATCGCACTCCTCCTTCCACTACCCTGAGCTGTACAGCTCCAATCCCCCACCACCACCCTAATCTGAACATCAACTATCATCATCCTACTCACGCTAGGGCTAGTCTATGAATGAACGCAAGGTGGCCTAGAATGAGCGGAATAAACATAGAAAGTTAGTCTAATTAAGACAGTTGATTTCGACTCAACAAATCATAGCCCTATCCTATGACTTTCTCTATGTCACTCCTGCATCTAAGCTTCTACTCAGCCTTCACATTAAGCTGCCTGGGATTAGCATTCCACCGAGCACACCTAATCTCCGCTCTACTATGCTTAGAAAGCATGATACTATCCATGTATATTGCCCTATCCCTCTGACCAGTAGAAAACCAAGCAACATCATTCACCCTAATACCCGTACTCATACTAGCCTTTTCAGCTTGCGAAGCAGGTACAGGCCTAGCAATGCTCGTGGCATCTTCACGAACCCATGGTTCCGACCATCTACACAACCTAAACTTACTACAATGCTAAAAATTATCCTCCCAACAATCATACTCCTCCCAACAGCTCTCCTATCACCTCCTAAATTCCTGTGAACAAACACCACTACACACAGCTTACTAATCGCATCCCTCAGCCTACAGTGACTCAATCCAACATACTACCCCTACAAAAACTTAACCCAATGAACCGGTATCGACCAAATCTCATCCCCTCTACTGGTCCTATCCTGCTGACTACTGCCACTTATAATAATAGCGAGCCAAAACCACCTACAACATGAACCTCTAACACGAAAACGAATCTTCATCACAACCCTTATTGCAATTCAACCATTCATCCTTCTAGCCTTCTCAACCACAGAGCTCATACTATTTTACATCTCATTCGAAGCAACCCTAATCCCCACTCTAATCCTCATTACCCGATGAGGAAACCAACCAGAACGCCTAAGTGCCGGCATTTATCTTCTATTCTACACTTTAATCAGCTCACTCCCACTATTAATTGCCATACTACACCTACATACACAAACAGGCACCCTACACCTCATAGTCCTACAACTAACCCACCCCACCCTCACCGCCTCCTGAGGCGGTCTCCTATCAAGCCTAGCCCTACTAACTGCATTCATAGTAAAAGCCCCCTTATACGGCCTACATCTATGACTACCTAAAGCCCATGTAGAAGCCCCTATTGCCGGATCCATATTACTAGCTGCACTTCTCTTAAAACTAGGTGGCTATGGCATCATACGACTCACCATACTCACAACACCTATCTCAAACAACCTACACTACCCCTTCCTAACACTAGCCTTATGAGGTGCACTAATGACCAGCTCAATCTGCCTACGCCAAACCGATCTCAAATCACTCATCGCCTACTCCTCTGTCAGTCACATAGGCTTAGTCATTGCTGCAAGCATAATCCAGACCCACTGATCATTCTCAGGGGCAATAATCCTCATAATCTCACACGGATTAACTTCCTCAATACTATTCTGCCTAGCTAATACAAACTATGAACGCACACACAGCCGTATCCTCATCCTAACACGCGGCCTACAACCCCTACTACCGCTCATAGCCACCTGATGACTCCTAGCCAACCTGACAAACATGGCCCTACCTCCAACCACAAACCTAATAGCAGAATTAACAATCATAATCGCACTATTCAACTGATCCGCCTTTACAATTATCCTCACCGGAATTGCAACCCTACTAACCGCTTCCTATACCCTATTTATACTCCTAATAACCCAACGAGGAATACTCCCCACCCACATCAAGTCAATCCAAAACTCAAACACACGAGAACACCTCCTAATAACTCTTCACATCACCCCCCTACTTCTCCTAATCCTAAAACCAGAACTAATTTCAGGAATTCCTTCATGCAAGTATAGTTTTAACCCAAACATTAGACTGTGACTCTAAAAATAGAAGTTAGACCCTTCTTACCTGCCGAGGGGTGGTTCAACCAACAAGAACTGCTAATTCTTGCATCTGAGTTTGAAATCTCAGCCCCCTTACTTTTAAAGGATAATAGTAATCCATTGGTCTTAGGAACCACCCATCTTGGTGCAAATCCAAGTAAAAGTAATGGAGACCGCACTACTCCTTAACACCTCTATAATCCTAACACTAACAATCATCTTGACGCCAATCCTTCTCCCTCTTCTATCCAAAAACTTTCAAAACTCCCCTATCACCATCACCCGCACCGTCAAAACTGCCTTCCTAACCAGCCTAGTACCAATAGCCCTATTCATACACTCAGGCATAGAAAGCATCATCTCCAACTGAGAATGAAAGTTCATCACAAATTTCAAAATCCCTATTAGCCTTAAAATAGACCAATATTCACTAATATTCTTCCCCATTGCACTATTCGTAACATGGTCCATCCTACAATTCGCATCATGATACATAGCTTCAGACCCCTACATTACAAAATTCTTCTACTACCTCTTACTATTCCTAATTGCTATGCTAACCTTAACCATTGCTAACAACCTATTCCTCCTCTTCATTGGATGAGAAGGAGTTGGAATCATATCCTTCCTACTAATTGGCTGGTGACATGGACGAGCAGAAGCCAACACAGCCGCCCTCCAAGCCGTACTATACAACCGAATTGGGGATATCGGCATTATCCTAAGCATGGCATGACTTGCCTCATCCACAAACACCTGAGAGATACAACAAGCATTTACCCCCACCCAAACTCCAACACTCCCCCTCCTAGGCTTAATCCTAGCAGCCACAGGAAAATCAGCCCAATTCGGCCTTCACCCATGACTCCCAGCTGCCATAGAAGGTCCAACCCCCGTCTCCGCCCTACTCCATTCTAGCACCATAGTAGTCGCTGGAATCTTCCTACTCATCCGCACCCACCCCATATTCTCCAACAACCAAACCGCACTCACCCTATGCTTATGCTTAGGAGCATTGTCCACACTATTCGCCGCCACCTGTGCAATCACACAAAACGACATCAAAAAAATCATTGCCTTTTCCACATCCAGCCAACTAGGACTTATAATAGTAACCATCGGGCTCAACCTCCCACAACTTGCCTTCCTACACATCTCAACGCATGCTTTCTTCAAAGCTATACTCTTCCTTTGCTCAGGGTCAATCATCCACAGCCTAAACGGAGAACAAGACATTCGAAAAATAGGCAGCCTACAAAAAATACTCCCCATAACCACCTCATGCCTGACCATCGGCAACCTAGCCCTAATAGGAACTCCTTTTCTAGCAGGATTCTACTCCAAAGACCTAATCATCGAAAGCATAAATACCTCCTACCTAAACACCTGAGCCCTCATCCTAACCCTCCTAGCTACATCATTCACCGCAACCTACACCCTACGCATAACACTACTCGTCCAAACAGGCTTCACCCGAATAGCCACAATCACCCCAATAAACGAGAACAACCAAGCAGTCATCAACCCAATCACCCGCCTAGCCCTAGGCAGCATCGCAGCTGGCCTACTCATCACATCCTTTATCCCTCCAACAAAAACCCCTCCAATAACCATACCAACACTCACAAAAACTGCAGCCATCATCGTTACAGCCCTAGGCATTATTCTAGCCCTAGAACTCTCAAACATCACCCACACTCTAACCCAGCCAAAACAAACCTCCCTCATAAACTTCTCCTCCTCCCTAGGATACTTCAACCCCCTATCACACCGTCTCACATCCACAGGCCTACTAAATAGCGGACAAAAAATCGCCTCCCACCTGATCGACTTATCCTGATATAAAAAAATAGGCCCAGAAGGAATCGCCGACCTTCAACTCATAGCAACCAAAACCTCAACTACTCTCCACTCTGGACTAATCAAAGCCTACCTAGGTTCATTCGCCCTATCCATCCTCATTATCCTATCGACACACAGACCTACAACCCCCAATGGCCCCAAACCTCCGAAAATCTCACCCACTCCTCAAAATTGTTAACAACTCCCTAATTGACCTCCCCACCCCACCGAACATCTCCGCTTGATGAAACTTTGGGTCTCTGCTAGGAATCTGCTTACTGACACAGATCCTCACAGGACTCCTATTAGCCACACACTATACTGCAGACACAACCCTAGCCTTCTCATCCGTCGCCCACACATGCCGAAATGTCCAGTACGGTTGACTAATCCGAAACCTCCATGCAAACGGAGCATCCTTCTTCTTCATTTGCATCTACCTCCACATCGGACGAGGATTCTACTATGGATCATACCTAAACAAAGAGACCTGAAACACTGGTATTATCCTCCTACTAGCCCTAATAGCAACTGCCTTCGTAGGATACGTCTTACCATGAGGACAAATATCATTCTGAGGGGCTACAGTCATCACCAACCTATTCTCAGCAATCCCCTACATCGGTCAAACCCTTGTAGAATGAGCCTGAGGCGGCTTCTCAGTAGACAACCCCACACTAACTCGATTCTTCGCCCTTCACTTCCTCCTCCCATTCTTAATTGCGGGCCTCGCCCTAATCCACCTCACATTCCTCCACGAATCTGGATCAAATAATCCTCTGGGAATCCCATCAAACTGCGACAAAATCCCATTCCACCCCTACTTCACATCAAAAGATATCTTAGGGTTCATCATCATATTCCTCCCACTAACAACCCTAGCTCTCTTCTCACCCAACCTCCTAGGAGACCCAGAAAACTTTACCCCAGCAAACCCACTAGTTACACCCCCACATATCAAACCAGAATGATACTTCCTATTCGCATACGCTATCCTACGCTCAATCCCCAACAAACTAGGAGGCGTGTTAGCCTTAGCAGCTTCCGTACTAGTACTATTCCTAACCCCACTACTCCACAAATCCAAACAGCGTGCAATAACATTCCGCCCCCTCTCGCAACTCCTATTCTGAACCCTAGTAGCCAACCTCTTCATCCTAACATGAGTGGGCAGCCAGCCTGTAGAACACCCATTCATCATCATCGGACAACTAGCTTCCCTCACTTACTTCACTATCCTGCTACTCCTATTCCCCATCGTCGGGACCCTAGAAAACAAAATACTCAACTACTAAAACACTCTAATAGTTTATAAAAAACATTGGTCTTGTAAACCAAAGACTGAAGACTACACCTCTTCTTAGAGTTCCCCTCAGAAAAAGAGGACTTAAACCTCTATCTCCAACTCCCAAAGCTGGTATTTTTACTAAACTATTCTCTGATCCCCTCCCCTAAACCGCTCGAATAGCACCACGAGATAACCCACGTACCAACTCTAACACAACAAACAAGGTCAGCAACAACCCTCAACCTGCCACCAAGAACATCCCAACTCCACAAGAATAAAACATCGCCGCCCCACTAAAATCCAATCGAACAGAAAATATACCTACACTGTCAACAGTAGCTACTCCAAAATCTAAGGACCCAACAAATCCACCAACAATCAACCCCACTATAAGCACTGCAACAAAACCTACCCCATACCCAACAACCCCTCAATCCCCCCAAGCTTCAGGAAAAGGATCTGCCGCCAAGGACACAGAATAGACAAAAACCACTAGCATCCCCCCCAAATATACCATAAACAACACTAACGACACAAAAGAGACACCCAAACTTAACAATCACCCACACCCAGCAATAGAAGCCAACACCAGACCAACTACCCCATAATAGGGAGAAGGATTAGACGCAACTGCTAAACTTCCCAACACAAAACATAACCCTAAAAAAAGCACAAAATAAGTCATAGCGGTTTCCGCTTGGCTTTTTTCCAAGACCCGCGGCCTGAAAAGCCGCCGTTGTTAATTTCAACTACAGAAACACACCCCCCCCCCCCCTACCCCCCCATGCCCGAGCATGTCCCGGCATGTACGGGCATACATTAAACTACTATCCCCATAACACATACAATCCATGTTCCAAAACCATTAATATACAAACAGGCATTACCCTGATTTTTCCACCACCCCCTCTTCCAGAGGACCTCCCGCCCAATGGAATCCGAAATCCATTACAATATACGTACTAATACCATTTAGTCTCTAGGTTATACATAACAATATTAATGCATACGACAGTGCTTGACTACACCTTTGAATGGAACTAGGACAAGGCCATCCAAAATCTCTCGAGCGCACAAAGCGTGCTTGACTACACCTTTGAATGGAACTAGGACAAGGCCATCCAAAATCTCTCGAGCGCACAAAGCTTCGTACTAGATGGATTTATTAGTCGTGCTCCTCACGTGAAATCAGCAACCTGGTGTTAGTAAGATCCTACGCTACCAGCTTCAGGACCATTCTTTCCCCCTACACCCCTAGCCCATCTTGCTCTTTTACGTCTCTGGTTCCTATGTCAGGGCCATAACTTGGTTAGTCCTCTCAACTTGTACTTCACCGATACATCTGGTCGGCTATTTATCACCATCTCGCCCGTGATCGCGACATCCGACCGTCTTGGCACTTTTGGTTCCTTTTTTTTTTCTCTAACCTTCAGGTAACCCTTCCAGTGCACCGAGGTAAACACAATCTAAGACCTGGACCCTCCCTGGTATTCGTCCGGTTATTGGCCCTCAGGAGTACCTGAATGTCATGGCTAAAAGATTAGGGGAATCATTTTTACACTGATGCACTTTGCTTTACATTTGGTTATGGTGTCTCCACAAACTCTTATATATGTTGTTATTTGATGAATGCTTGTTAGACATAATTTATCATCTTTCATTTCCTCTAACTTTCTAAACAACACTAGTAGATTCTAACTGAAAAATGAACCGTGTTTTCATCACACATTTTATCATCACTTTCATCACTTGCAAACAACAGTAGAGTTCTATTAAGAAAGAACAAACACGATCTGTATTCACATATTCGACCAACACAACACAAACTATAAAAGAAACTCCCCTGAAAAAATAACAAACAACAAACAACAAACAACAAACTCACATATTCGACCAACACAACACAAACTATAAAAGAAACTCCCCTGAAAAAATAACAAACAACAAACAACAAACAACAAACAACAAACAACAAACAACAAACAAAAAACAACAAACAACAAACAACAAACAACAAACAACAAACAACAAACAACCT